CTACTCAAGGCTTCGATATATTTCGAAATCGAGAAATTTGTACTGGAGCAGGTGCGATACGAGAACAATTAGCCGATATAGATTTGCGAAGTATTCTAGATTATTCATTAGTCGAATGGAAGGAATTAGGCGAAGAAAGAACCACGGGTAATGAATGGGAAGATCGCAAAATTGGAAGAAGAAGGGATTTTTTGGTTAGACGCATAGAATTAGCTAAACACTTTATTCGAACAAATATCGAACCCGAATGGATGGTTTTATGTTTACTACCAGTTCTTCCTCCTGAATTACGACCCATCATTCAGATAGATGGAGGTAAGCTAATGAGCTCGGATATTAATGAACTCTATAGAAGAGTCATCTATCGAAACAATACGCTTACCGATCTATTAACAACAAATAGATCTACACCGGGGGAATTAGTAATGTGTCAAGAGAAATTGGTACAAGAAGCCGTAGATACGCTTCTTGATAATGGAATTCGCGGACTGCCAATCAGGGATGGTCATAATAAGATTTACAAGTCGTTTTCTGATGTAATTGAAGGAAAAGAGGGAAGATTTCGTGAGACTATGCTTGGCAAACGGGTTGATTATTCGGGTCGTTCTGTCATTGTTGTAGGACCCTCACTTCCACTACATCAATGTGGATTACCTCGGGAAATAGCAATAGAGCTTTTCCAGACATTTGTAATTCTGGGACTAATTAGACAACATCTTGCTTCGAACATAGGAGTTGCTAAGAGTCAAATTCGGGAAAAAGATACAATTGTATGGGAAATATTGCAGGAAGTTATGCAGGGGCACCCCATATTGCTGAATAGAGCGCCCACTTTGCATAGATTAGGCATACTGGCATTTCAACCCATTTTAGTCGAAGGACGTGCTATTTGTTTACATCCATTAGTTCGTAAGGGATTCAATGCAGACTTTGATGGGGATCAAATGGCTGTTCATGTACCGTTATCTTTGGAGGCTCAAGCAGAGGCCCGTTTACTTATGTTTTCGCATATGAATCTCTTGTCTCCAGCTATTGGGGATCCTATTTCCGTACCAACCCCAGATATGCTTATTGGTCTATATGTATTAACCATTGGGAATCGCCGAGGTATTTGTAGAAATAGGTATAATCCATGGAATCGAAGAAAGTATCAAAATGAAAGAATTGATGATAATAATCATCAGTCTAAGAAACAAAAAGAACCTTTTTTTTGTAATTCCTATGATGGAATTGGAGCTTATCGACAGAAAAGACTCAATTTAGATAGTCCTTTTTGGCTCCGCTGGCGGCTCGATCAACGCATTATTGCTTCAAGAGAGGTTCCCATCGAGATTCACGATGAATCTGGGGGTACTTGTCAGGAGATTTATGAACACTCTTTTTTAGTAAGAAGTGTAAAAAAAGAAATTCTTTGTATATACATTCGAACAACTATTGGTCATATCTCTCTTTTTCGAGAAATCGAAGAAGCTCTACAAGGGTTTTGTCGAGCCTGCTCGTATGGTCACTAATCATATGGCATCTCAATTAAGTGATTTTGTGACACTGGCGTGAATTTTGATCTCTCTGTTGCTACTAGGACTCTACTTCCTCTGAATTTCCATCCGGATTAATATTGAGAAAGGGAAGTTTTCAAATCACTGACTCAAACTCATTGTCGAATCCCAATCAGCAGAATATGGAGGGACTTATGGCAGAACGAGTCAATCTAGTCTTTCACAATAAAATAATAGACGGAACTGTCATTAAAAAACTTATTAGCAAATTAATAGATCACTTCGGAATGGCATATACATCACACATTATGGATCAAGTCAAAACTCTGGGTTTCCAGCAAGCCACTGCTACATCCATTTCATTAGGGATTGATGATCTTTTAACGATCCCTTCTAAGGGATGGTTAGTACAAGATGCTGAAGAACATAGTTTCATTTTAGAACAACACCATCATTATGGGAATGTGCACGCAGTAGAAAAATTACGCCAATCTATTGAGGTGTGGTATGCTACAAGTGAATATTTGCGACAAGAAATGAATCCTAATTTTCGGATGACAGATTCACTTAATCCAGTCCATATAATGTCTTTTTCGGGAGCTAGAGGAAATGCATCTCAAGTGCACCAATTAGTAGGTATGAGAAGATTAATGTCGGATCCTCAAGGACAAATGATTGATTTACCTATTCAAAGTAATTTACGCGAAGGGCTGTCTTTAACAGAATATATCATTTCTTGCTACGGAGCCCGAAAAGGGGTTGTGGATACTGCTGTACGAACCTCAGATGCGGGATATCTTACGCGCCGACTTGTTGAAGTAGTTCAACACATTGTTGTACGTAGAACAGATTGTGGAACCGCCCGAGGGGTTGCCGTAAGTCCTCGAAATGGGATGATGCCCGAGCCCGAAAGAATTTTTATTCAAACATTAGTTGGTCGTGTATTAGCAGAGGATATATATATGGGCTCACGGTGCATCGCCATCCGAAATCAAGATATTGGATTTGGGCTTGTCAATCGATTCATAACCTTTCAAACACAACCAATATTTATTCGAACCCCTTTTACTTGTAGGAGTACATCTTGGATCTGTCGATTATGTTACGGTAGGAGTCCCACTCATGGCGACCTGGTCGAGTTGGGAGAAGCTGTAGGTATTATTGCGGGGCAATCCATTGGAGAACCGGGGACTCAACTAACATTAAGAACTTTTCATACTGGAGGAGTCTTCACAGGTGGTACTGCAGAACATGTACGAGCCCCGTCGAATGGAAAAATCCAATTTAATGAAGATTTCGTTCATCCCACGCGTACGCGTCACGGGCATCCTGCTTTTATATGTTCTATAGCCTTAATGTCACTATTGAGAGTGAGGATATTCTACATAATGTAACTATTCCACCTAAAAGTTTTCTTTTGGTTCAAAATAATCAATATGTAGAAGCAGAACAAGTAATTGCTGAGATTCGCGAGGTACCATACACTTTGAATTTGAAAGAGAGAGTTCGAAAACATATTTATTCTGACTCAGAGGGAGAAATGCACTGGAGTAATGATGTGTACCACGCATCTATATTTACATATAGTAATGTTCATCTTTTACCAAAAACAAGTCATTTATGGATATTATCAGGGGGTTCGTGGAGATCCAGTGCAGTCCCCTTTTCACTGCACAAGGATCAAGATCAAATGAATATTTCTTCCCTTTCTGTAGAACGAGGGTCAATTTCTACTCTCTCAGTGAATAATGATCCACTAAGATACAAATTACTTCGTTCATATTTTTCTGGTAAAAAAAAAGAAGACAAGATTCCTAATTATTCAGAACCTGTCCATTGGAATCTCATATACCCGGCGATTTTACACGGGAATTCTCATTTATTGGGAAAAAGGCGAGGAAATAGATTTCTCGTTCCAATCCAATCGATTCAAGAACGAAAGAAAGGGTTAATGCCTCATTCAGGTATCTCGATTGAACTACCAATAAATGGTATTTTCCGTAGAAATAATAGTATTTTTGCTTATTTCGACGATCCTCGATACAGAAGAAAGAGTTCGGGAATTACTAAATATGGGACTCTAGGCGTGCATTCAATCGTTAAAAAAGAGGATTTTATTGAGTCTCGACCAATAAAAGAATTGAAGTCAAAATACCAAATGAAACTAGATCTATTTTTTTTCATTCCCGAAGAAGTGCATATTTTACCTGAATCTTCTTTGATAATGATACGAAATAATAGTCTCATTGGAATAGATACACGAATTGCTTTCAATATAAATCCAAGAAGCTACGTGGGCGGATTAGTCCGAATGGAGAGAAAAAAAAAGAGAATTGAACTGAAAATCTTTTCAGGAGATATTCATTTTCCTGGGGAGACCGATAAGATATCCCGACACAGTGGGATCTTGATACCTCCAGTAAAAGGAAACATCGATTTTAAGGACTCCAAAAAATGGAAAAATTGGATCTATGTCCAACGGATCACATCTACTAAGAAAAAGTATTTTGTTTTAGTTCGCCCCGTAGTGACATATGAGATATCAGATGGTCTAAATTTACCAACACTCTTCCCTCCGGATTTTTTACAAGAAAAGGATAATATGCAACTTAGAGTTGTCAATTATATCGTTTATGGAAATGCCAAACCCATTCAAGGAATTTCTGATACAAGTATTCAATTAATTCGGACTTGTTTAATTTTGAATTGGAACCAAGACATAAAAAGTTCTTCTATCGAGGAGGCCCGTACTTCTTTTATTGAAGTAAGTACAAATGGTTTGGTTCGAGCTTTCCTAAGAATCGACTTCGTAAAATCCGCTATTTCGTATCGCAGAAAAAGGAACGATCTCTCAGGTTCAGGATTCATTTCCGATAATGTATCAGATCATACCAACATCAATCCTTTTTATTCCATTTATTCAAAGAGAAAAATGAAACAATCACTTAACCACCAAAATCACGGAACTATTCGCACATTGTTAAATAACAATAAGGAATATCCTTCCTTGCTAATTTTATCACCATCTAATTGTTTCCGAATGGACCTATTCAACGATATAAAATATCCCAATGTGAAAAAAGAATTCATTTCAACAGATTCTATAATTCAAATTAGGAATTCGATCGGACCGTTAGGAACGGTCCTTAATTTTTTGAATTTTTATTCCTTTTATTATTTACTAACTCATAATCCGATCTTGATAACTAAATATCTTCAACTTGAAAATTTAAAATGGACTTTTCAAGTGCTTAAATATTATTTAATGGATGAAAATGGGATAATTTCAAATCGTGATCCGTACAGTAAAATCGTTTTCAATTTATTCAATTTGAATTGGTATTTTCTCCATCAAAGTTATTGTCCTAATTATTGGGAAGAAAGACCCACAATAATTAGTCTCGGTCAGTTTATTTGTCAAAATGGATATATAGCCCAAAAAGGACCCCCCTTAAAATCGGGTCAAGTTTTGCTTGTTCAAGTTGACTCTGTAGTAATAAGATTGGCTAAACCTTATTTGGCCACTCCGGGAGCAACCGTTCATGGACATTATGGAGAAATCTTTTACGAAGGAGATACATTAGTTACATTTATATATGAAAAATCGAGATCCGGTGATATAACGCAAGGTCTTCCAAAAGTGGAACAGGTCTTAGAAGTGCGTTCAATTGATTCAATATCAATGAACCTAGAAAAAAGAATTGAGGGTTGGAACGAGCATATAACAAAAATTCTTGGAATTCCTTGGGGATTCTTGATTGGGACTGAGCTGACTATAGTGCAAAGTCGTATATCGTTGGTTAATAAGATACAAAAGGTTTATCGATCCCAAGGGGTGCAAATTCATAATAGGCACATAGAGATTATTGTACGTCAAATAACATCAAAAGTGTTGGTTTCCGAGGATGGAATGTCTAATGTTTTTTTACCTGGAGAACTAATTGGATTGTTGCGAGCGGAACGAACAGGGCGCGCTTTAGAAGAATCGATCTGTTACCGCGCTATCCTATTGGGAATAACAAGAGCATCTTTGAATACTCAAAGTTTCATATCGGAAGCGAGTTTTCAAGAAACTGCTCGAGTTTTAGCCAAAGCAGCTCTTCGTGGTCGTATCGATTGGTTGAAAGGCCTAAAAGAGAACGTTGTTATAGGCGGGATGATCCCCGTTGGGACCGGATTTAAAAGATTACTGCGGCAACATAAGAATAAGAGCATTCCTTTGAAAAGTAAAAAGAAGAGTTTTTTCGAGGGGGAAATACGAGATATTTTTTTCCACCACGCAGGCTTATTTGATTCTTGCCGTTCAAAAGAATTTCCATGATACACCTGAGGAATCATTTAGATCATATATCATTTAATGATTCCTAAAATAAGTTTATTCATACTTACTTTCTTTTGTTTTGGAATTCAATTTCCATTTGAAAAACTCTTTCTATATGGTCTTGAGGGGGTAATGGAAATTCAGATAATAATGAATAGAGGTTAGCGGTTTGGATTGTGTATTGACATCGATACGTCCACTCCACGGTAGAAGGCGCGGTTCCGTCGGAACAATTATTTAGTTCAAGACAACCTCGTCACTTTTTTTTAAACAAAAAAGAAAGAGGAAGTGTGGGAAGAAATGACAAGAAGATATTGGAACATAAATTTGGAAGAGATGATGGAAGCAGGAGTTCATTTTTGTCATGGTACTAGGAAATGGAATCCGAGGGATGTCGCCTTATATTTCTACCAAGCGTAAAGGTATTCATATCACAAATCTTACTAAAACTGCTCGTTTTTTATCAGAAGCTTGTGATTTAGTTTTTGATGCAGCAAGTAAGGGAAAAGAGTTTTGAATTGTTGGTACAAAAACTAAAGCAGCCGATTCAGTAGCGCGGGCTGCAATAAGGGCTCGGTGTCATTATGTTAATAAAAAATGGCTCGGTGGGATGTTAACCAATTGGTCCACTACAGAAACTAGACTTCATAAGTTCAGGGACTTGAGAATCGAACAAAAGACGGGGAAATTCTACTGTCTTCCAAAAAAAAGAGACGCAGCTATGTTCAAGAGACAATTATCCCACTTGCAAACATATCAGGGCGGGATAAAATATATGACAGGGTTCCCCTATATTGTAATTATCGTTGATCAGCAAGAAGAATATACAGCTCTTCGAGAATGTATCACTTTGGGAATTCCAACAATTTGCTTAATCGATACAAATTGTGATCCCGACCTTGCAGATATTTCAATTCCAGCAAATGATGACGCTATAGCTTCAATCCGATTAATTCTTAACAAATTAGTATTCGCAATTTGTGAGGGTCGTTCTAGCTATATACGAAATACGTAATTAATAATAAGATAGAAATTTTTTTTGAACTCCAGAAATTTATGGAATCGGTTACTATTCTCGAATTTGATTAGATTATATAAATGAGATAAAAATGAGTGGGGATATTATGTTATTAGTTCGTATACAAAAATTCAAATAAGCAAGTCGAAAAAGAGATGGTTGAATTAAAAAAATTTCCTGAAATTTCCATTTCTGTCAGAGGGGAATATGAATGTTCTATCATGTTCCACCAACACACTAAAAGTGTTATACGAAATATCGGGTGTAGAAGTAGGCCAACATTTCTATTGGCAAATAGGAGGTTTTCAAGTCCATGGCCAAGTACTTATTACTTCTTGGGTTGTAATTGCTATCTTATTAGTTTCCGCCAGTATAGCTGTTCGGAATCCACAAACCATTCCGAATGACGGGCAGAATTTCTTCGAATATGTCCTTGAATTCATTCGAGACGTGAGCAAAACCCAGATTGGAGAAGAATATGGTCCATGGGTTCCGGAACTATGTTCCTATTTCTTTTTGTTTGTAATTGGTCAGGGGCTCTTTTACCATGGAAAATCATACAGTTACCCCATGGAGAGTTAGCCGCACCCACGAATGATATAAATACTACTGTTGCTTTAGCTTTACTCACCTCAGCAGCCTCGGGTCTTAGCAAAAAAGGATTAGGTTATTTCAGTAAATACATTCAACCTACTCCAATCCTTTTACCCATTAACATCTTGGAAGATTTTACAAAACCCTTATCGCTTAGTTTTCGACTTTTCGGAAATATTTTAGCCGATGAATTAGTAGTTGTTGTTCTTGTTTCTTTAGTACCTTCAGTAGTTCCTATACCTGTCATGTTCCTTGGATTATTTACAAGTGGTATTCAAGCTCTTATTTTTGCAACTTTAGCCGCCGCTTATATAGGAGAATCCATGGAGGGTCATCATTGACTTCACTTACAAATAGTTGTTTTTTGAATTTAGACCAAAATAATAGCGGAATTCAAGATAATCTACTTGGAGAACATCAAAATAGATAACTAATAAGGGATAACTAATAAGGCAGTTATAATATACCGTAATAGGAAAAAAGATTCCACTCAAAATATTTAGGGGGGATTCTAAAAAAAACGAAAGAGATCGAAAGGATCGGTTTCCTAAAATGAATGTCCTGTTTGGATGTATTATTTTATTTTCTATAAATAAAAGAATATAAGAATATTTTAATAAATGATATTTTAGTTTATTTATAAATAAATATAAAATATTTATAAATAAATATAAAATATTTAATAAACAAGAAGAATAAAAAATTAAGAAAGAAAAGAAAATAGAATAAACTGCTAATGAAAATTTCTATGAAATGATTCGCCTTAACCAATTTTTCTATTTTTCTATGTAAATTTGATCCATGCGGAATAATCATAAAGAAAGAGAAGAATTAAAAAACGCGATTCAAAAAAAGAAATTAGCCAGTTCAAAATTGTGTATCTTGAATGCCTAGAATCCAACTATTATCGAATTCAGCTAGGGAGTTTTTCCCGTTCAAAAAGAATTCTAATGGATCTAAGATCAAAATAAGTTGGTTTACATTCTGGAAGAAACACATGTATATGGGATATTAGATATTGAATAGTTATATATGACCTAAAAAATATCTAATACCCTAATACTATGAATTTCAATAGGGATTCCAATAGACGTCTTTGGTTTTGGATTCCTAAGAATTCAACTTCAAAAAGCGATAGAGAATCGGTTCTGATGATTCAATAATATTATTCTATTACTTCAATTTGGAGTTTTTAGTTACTCTGTTTGGATGAAACTGCGTGATGGAATAATTCATCTATAATTCATTGAATGATTGTATCATTAACCATTTTTTTTTTGTGAGGAATTTAACTTATCATGAATCCACTGATTTCTGCCGCTTCTGTTATTGCTGCTGGGTTAGCTGTCGGACTTGCTTCTATTGGACCTGGGGTTGGCCAAGGGACTGCTGCGGGCCAAGCTGTAGAGGGGATCGCAAGACAGCCCGAGGCGGGGGGAAAAATACGAGGTACTTTATTGCTTAGTCTGGCTTTTATGGAAGCATTAACAATTTATGGATTGGTTGTCGCTTTAGCGCTGTTATTTGCGAATCCTTTTGTTTAATCTTGTCTTAAACACTTAAACAATCACAAATATATAGATATATAAAATTTTGACTTATTTTTTTTTGTCTGAATTTATTTTAGTCAGGACTTATACTTGCTCCTTGCTTTTTTGAATTATATCACTAATTCACTCCTACAATTTACAATGTGGGACACTAATCCCTGCCCCGGAAGGAAAGATTTAAGGATGAGTAATTAGCACACCGATCCGCTTTCTTCCTTCCCGTTCTTAGAAATTGAAACTTAAGGAGTCTTCCAACAAACGAAATATTCCGAAATTGATACGAAAATTTGATAGCTAATTCGAAAATTCTAATAAGTATTATTTTCATTAGGATTAGGGATTTTTTTTGAAAAAATCCATTTCGAAATCAATTCTATAGATATATAAAATTCATATATATCGAATATAAGAATATATAGAAGTATAGATATAAGGGAAGTGATACAAAAAAGAAACTCTATTCTTGTTTTTTATCTATCTGTAAAAGAAAGGGGATTGTATGAAAAATCTAACCGATTCTTTCCTTTCCTTGGGCCAATGGCCGCTGGCCGGGAGTTTCGGGTTTAATACCGATATTTTAGCAACAAATCCAATAAATCTAAGTGTAGTATTTGGTGTATTGATCTTTTTTGGAAAGGGGGTGTGTGCGAGTTGTTTATTTCAAGAATAGGCTGGACCGGCCCAGCTGCACTTTTTTTTTCATTAGTTTCATTTTAACTAGTAAAAAAATGAAAGTAAAAGATGCATGATCTCGCGAATTACTTATGAATTTTGAAATTGATTGAATTTTATCAATTCATAAAAAATGATATTTTAAATATTTAAGAAACGTAGCATTTCGTAATTCATTGGTAAATCCGCTTTGATTCTCAATCAACCAAGAATGTTCGGGACTTATTATATGGTTAAAGTGAACCCTTTGAAGTCCAAACATAGCATGGTATTCTTTCTACTACTATCGTCATTTTCAATTTCAAATTCAGGACTAGTTGAAATTTTTTGTTCGATATAGAACGCTCAT